ACAAGAATATTTTTTTTATTTGGGCGGTAACTCTGAAAAGAAAGATTGCCTATCTTTTCTTTCATCTCGGGAGAAATACGATCGGTTGGAGCCAACTCAAACCCCTCAGGTAAAATAAGAACAGCTCCTACATTCAAACCCCCCTTCTTGCCATTAGCAAGAACCTGTTTTAGTTGCATATCATAAGGAATTCTAATAACTGCTTCAAATACAGTATCAGGAAGGACCGCTTGCGGAACCTCAATATCCACGGGTTTATTAGCTAAATGACAATTGGCACATACAATACGACCGGTCGCTTCTCGGGGATTTTCATAACCTTGCTGTGCAAAAACGGGATACGCATTTGCAATAGATGCTGGAGTTATTATATATATAATGAGTGATACGGAAATGAATCGAGTAATCTGTTCTTTTATCCAAGAAAGGGTATTTATAGTTTGCATGGTCCAATTTTTGATCCCAAAATTTCTACAATAAATTGGGTAGGTCGCTAGTATAGCTCCCTATCCACGATTATGCTATTTGCTGAAATAATCTTACTGGAATATAGGAGGACCTTCCTGCCCTGAAGAGTAGAAAGAGTCAGTACGATTTGGAATTCTTATGCCTAAAGTACCAAACACTCTAATTGGGTTAATATCTAATTGAATTAATATCAGTAGACCTTTTTTTCAGTCATTCATTGAATGATAAATCACTACAAGTGATGGGGATACACGATTTAAATAACGGAAGATCCAATATTTCAAAATTGTATCTAGAATGACTGGAAAAGTAGAAACAAGGCCAGATATAATTTGATCGTTATGAGAAAATCCAAAATCTTTATAGATAGAGCCAATCATTAATTCCCAACCGTGCGGCGAATGGAATCCGATACACAAATCGGTTAATAAAAGAATAGAAAATGCTTTTATTGTGTCGTTTAGGTTATATAGGAATTCCTGAACCCAAGAGTTAAGAAAAATAAGTTCTTCATTACCTATAAAAGAATAACCACTTAGAATAACGAAACAGATTATATTGGTCGAGAAGGACAAAATTGTATGTATACAATCTTCATTGTGCAGCTTGATCAATTGAATCGTTTCTTTATGGATTCCTATATGAAGTTTTTTTACCGGGTATTCCTTTATCACCTCGTCAAACAGTAAGAGCTCCTCGAATTCTATGAATTTTTCTAAAAGACTCTTTTCTTGAATATGATTAAAAGGAGTTGCGGATTGCTTGGTATTCCACCAATTAGTAACCCAAGATTCCAGACTTTTATTAAATGCTAGAAAGCTCCACCAGGGTAAAAAGACTATAGATACAAGAAATAGCAGGGGAAAAAATGCTTTCTTTTTTGCCATTTTTTTATTTAGAAATTGTTAAGTTAATTTTTTAAGTGGCCTCATTCGTCGACTCTATGCGATCCAATCTTTTATGTTTCACCAAAATGAGTTCGATTCCAAGGTATCGAATCATTCTCTGTTTTTTGTGATTCGGTAATGAGTCCTTGATAATTTTGAAGAATCTTACAAGAATACAGAATTCCAATGCGAAAATAATAAAAAAAGTTTCCAGCTATTTCACCTGGTCAAATTCTAAGCAATTCCGTCCTTTAGATGAATCCCCGAACCCGCTTTAGTTAATGAATAATGAATTCGGATTTGAATAATGAATTCGGATTTCGAGACAAAAAAATCTCCAAATATTGCAAAAAAATACGTTGACTGAACAATTGAGAAAATTTTCTGAATGTTATGATCAAAACAAAAAGGGGGTAGCAAAATAAGACAGAACTTCGATAATTATCGTTATAAGAAATCAAAATGTTGGGTCATTCATTAAAGTAAAGAGAAGAGAGCGAAAGAAGGGAGAAAACGAAACATCGAGAGAGATAATTCATTTACATGAGCTATTTGTCTCTAACCTATCAATTCAAAATATTGAAAAAAAATCAATTTATTGATTTTTTTTGATGTTCCATATATCCATAAAATATGCGTTTGCTTTGATTCGAATGGACGTTCTTCGGTTCAGTTCAGAATACTTCAATCGGTACGCACAAGAAATAAGCCAATTCGGCGGCTTTTTGTTCCATTTCTCGTGGAGTTAAATTCTCATCAGTACGAGTCAAAGGAACAGCCCCCCGGCCTCTGATTTCTAGATAAAGCACACGCCGAGGAGAAAGACCCTCTTTAAGTTCTATTCTGATAGACTGAATATCATTTATAAGGAATCGGAGGACGATACGACGATTTTTTCCCGGAAATCCCCAACGAAAAAGACACACTATCCCCTCTTTTTTATCGAATAGATCATAACCACTACCTACATTCCACGAAATTGTGCACCACAAATAGGAGCTAATAAAGAGGCCCGCGATCCCATAGAAAGACATGACGATCCCTTGTGGAAAAAAAATGATTTGTTGAGAGGGAAATAAAGATATCAAATTCCTACCAAGATAGCTGGAAGTTCCAACTAATAAAAACCCTAATGAACCTAAAAAAAGGATAAAGGCCCAGCAGAAATTACTTGTTTTTCGCGACCCCCTTATAAGTTCTATCCGTATACGTTCTGATTGCCAATTCATACTAATCTAGTTACATTTAATTTGAATTGATAGAATAACAAAAATGAATTTCATTTATACTTTACTTAACGCTACGTTTTTGAAGTAACGCTCATCAACTAGCACTATTCTAATGTAAACCTGTAGGGGGTAATTCCGTTCGCTCGAAAATAAGAACGTCCCCTTCAGATGACCCCGCCCTAGATATCTACAAGCATTTACTTTCTCACGTACCGGCCGTTGGTTTTAAAAGAGTTCAAATGAATTTCTCGCTATATAAGGTTTCGTATACATAAGAGTTCTTGCACTTATGTTTGAAATAAATCACGCATTATATAATATTCCACTTTCCAATATCAAAGGATATCCGTGTTATGATTCAATCAAGTCGAAGTCTTGAAAAAGATTACTTGGCCTAACCATCCAGCCTAAACAATCTTGTTTTTTTGAACATGAAGAAATAAAGAAGCCATTGCAATTGCCGGAAATACTAGGCCTACGAAAGGCACAAAAATAGAGGGAAGGTTTATATCTGTCATAGAATGGGTACCTCGATTGACTATTTGTACCTGTTTGTTATATTGTTCTAAAATTATCTTAACTTCATTAGAATTCTAATTCTATATAATTATACTAATTATATCCAAGTGAGTATAGTATATACTAAGTTCAAGAAATGTAGAACTAACTAAATAAACTTAATTAGCCTTCGACACACAAAAATATATGTTTGATAATCAACTTTTTATTCTTTCTATATAGTTATAGAATTAGTATGGCAACCNTGAACCCCCCCCCCCCCCCCCCCACTATTCTATTATGATTGATTCTTTATCATTTTTACTTTGATTGAGTACAATAACTAATTATCCTTTTTGCCACAAAAAAAAGAAAGAATTTGACCTTACCGCTCGGTCGAATTTTTATTTAAAGGAAAGAAAGCATGCAACCGAAATAACTCACTTAGAGCGCCTTTTAAAGGATTACGTGGTACAATTGGATCGAATAAACCCTTATCGAATAAATATTCAGCTTCTTGTGAACCTTCAGGTACTGTCGTATTCAATGTTTCTTCAATGACTCTTTTACCCGCAAACGCAACGTGGGCATTGGGTTCGCAAATAATGATATCTCCCAACATACCAAAACTAGCTGTCACGCCTCCAGTAGTAGGAGATGAAAGAATTGATACATAGAATAACTTTTTATTTGATTGATAATAAAATAAAGCCGACGAAATTTTAGCCATTTGCATCAAGCTCAAACTTCCTTCTTGCATGCGCGCCCCGCCGGAAGCACACACTATAATAAGGGGTATATTTTGATTAGTAGCATACTCAATCAAACGAGTTATTTTCTCTCCTACTACGGATCCCATACTACCTCCCATAAACTTAAAATCCATAACCCCAATTGCTACAGGAATGCCATTTAGTTGACCTATACCTGTTTGAACAGCGTCAGTTAACCCTGTCTCTTTTTGATAAGAATTAATGCGATCTTTATAAGGTTCCTCCTCCGAATGAAATTCGATGGGATCCGTTGAGACCATGTCTTCGTCCATAGGATCCCAAGTACCTGGATCAACCGAGAGTTCGATTCTCTCTGAACTACTCATTTTCAAATGATATCCGCATTCATCACAAATGCTCATTTTTGATTTCAACAATTTCTTATAATTTAATTCATAACAATTTTCGCATTGAATCCACAAATTCCTGTATTTTTTAGTTACCTCAAGATTCTTATCCCTACCGTTTGTGTTAGTGGTAGTCTGACTTTCATCCAAAATGTAATTGTCACTATCACTTAAAACAGAATTCTCAATACACATTTGAGAATGAAGATAACTGTCAATACAACTATTAATGTGATTATTCAACCTAGATTGAGTATCGTACATGTAAAGATCATAATGGGTATCGTCACTTTTAGATCCATTCACATAACTAGAATTCCAATAATTAGAAATTTTTTTTTTGAGTGAACTATAAAAAGAATGATCATTTTCAATCTCAACAATCTGATTTTCAATATCAAAATAAATGGAATAAGTTTCCCCCTGACTATCCCTAACTAAAAAAGTTTCATCAGAGAGAAAATTTCGAATGTCCCAGATACCGAATAAAAGATCATAATTACTGTAACTAAAACCATTACTCCAACTAGGAATGTTTTTTTCTGTAGAATTTATACTCGTATTGTCAATAGGATCAAGACTGCCCATTGATTTACTTAGCTCACACCTATGCTCTAACTCCTCCTTATACAACATCGAATGAAACCACCATTTTTCCATAGAGCTTTCTTGTCCCCTATTTGCATGAAAAAAAATAGATGAATAGTCATTCGATGAAAAGTCATTTGAAAATTTTTTCCCTAAAGGGAATTAACTAAAAACAAGTGAGAAATAAAAGATTATCCTTTGTAAAAATCC